CTATTTGGGCCAGTATTTTACGATTAAGAAGCAACTGCCTCTTATATAGATCGTGTATTAACTTACTATAACTATAGGATACTCCCTTTTCTCGAATTACTGCGCTTATCCGAGTGATCCACAAACGACGAAAATTTCTCTTTTGCTTATCCCTATCCCGATGAGCCGAAACCAAAGCTCTTATTTTCTGTTGAGTAATAGTTCGAGTAAGTCTTGAATGAGACCCTCGAAAACTTGATGCAAATAAACGCATTTTTGTTCTACGTTTTCGAGCTATATATCCCCGTTTAATTCTAGTCATTGAATAAATAAAATTTTGACAAATAACTAATTGATTTTTTTCTTTCAGTTATTATTTTTCCCGTCCTGGCTTATTAATAATAAATAATCAAACAGATTTTTCCAATGTATAAAATAAAAATTCCAATGGCTTTGGCTACTATAACCTTCCCGACCACGATTTTTTGTTATTTTACTTTTACTGCGAAATATGAAAGAAATAAGAAATTTTATTTTGCTAGGTGTCAAAAATCTAGTAAAAAAAAAGAAATAGAAATTAAATGAATAAAGAAATCGTGGGTTTCCTCGTTTCTATGGTTACTTCTTAAACGGTGAGGTCTTCTCTATACACCGGAGCCTTTGGCTTCATTTAATATTTCATCAATGTTGTTTGTAACTTGTATAGTTCACACCAAACCCTTTGGCTCTACCCACAAATTATCCAGTAATAGATCTTTCACAAAGAGACCCACCTATACAGTAACGGCATTTAATTATGAAAGTTAGCTTTGTAGCTGACCCTCGTAGTCCGTTCTTGGCCGAGTGAGAACTTCATTTTTCTGTTTTTTTTTTTTTTTTATTTCAATAAGATTTTTCCGCTTAATGGATAACCATTTGTTACCAATGGAGAATTTTTTCTCATCTTAAATTCAGGTGATTGGATTTGCACCAATGGAAACCATAAACTTTCTATACAATAGAAGGATAGATTTGCTTCTTTTTAGTATAGTGAATGGAGTCCCTTCTTCCATTCTATCCTATTCACTGGTATTGATCATTCATACTGGAAGCGGTTTTCTTTGTCAGCCCATGATCTAAACGAGTCGCACATACACCCTAGTACATGTTCCTCGACGCTGAGGACATCCCCGAAGGGCGGGGGATTTCGTGACATTTCGAATGGGCTGTCTTGTATTTCTAATAAGTTGTTTAATAGTTGGCATGTTGAGTCATATACATAATGGGCTGGTTTAGATTGATCCTAACCGGATTTTTTTATTTAATATTTATTATATTATATAGTCAACTCGTAGATAAAATATCAAATCACGAATTTGCAAAAAATCCATTTTTTTCATTCAACTGCTACAAGATCAACAATTCCATAAGCCTGGGCTTCTGTTGCTGACATAAAAACATCTCTTTCCATGTCTTCAGATACAACCCATAAAGGTTTGCCCGTCCTTTGTACATAAACCTTTGTGAGGGTTTCGCGTAGTTTCAGGAGTTCTTCCGCTTCCAGGATAAATTCTCCCGTTTGTGCTTCATAAAAAGAACTAGCAGGTTGATGGATCATTACCCTGATAATAGTTCTGTCCGGTGTGATGACAGAAAAGAAAGATAAAGAATAATAAGAAAAAGGATAGAATTGAAACAACCGTACAGGCATTATCTTTTATGCATTGCATACGGCTCTATAATCAAATTGACCCCTCGCGTTCAAGAAAGATAAAAATAGAATCTATCAACCCCAGGTGGGTAAATGATCAAAATGCCGCCCTTCTTTTTTTCGTAGAAGTTCAAAAATACTATGATGGCTCCGCTGCTTTCTATTTGAAAATGGATTCTTTTTTTTTTTTTTTTGTTTTTGATTCAGCAATCCCAAAGTTTTTTTTGAGCTAACCAAAAAAGAAAAATTTGGTTTTTTCGCACTCTTTTTTTATAATTTAAATATTATTAAGAGCCCACCGGCGTGAAAACAAACAAGTTTGTGACGCTAAATTGGACTTCCGATAGATAAGAGAAAGTCGGAAATATCTTTTATCTCATACTACTCTCTCGATACATAATCAAATCTTTTGAAAAAATGAAAAAAAAAATTTCATATCGAATTCGAAGTGCCATGCTATTATTACTTAATATTGATATGGCGAAGGCATAGTTTTCTTTTTTCTCTCAAATAAAAAAACTTCATTGGCGCCAAGCGTGAGGGAATGCTAGACGTTTGGTAATTTCTCCTCCAACCAGAATAAAAGATCCCATTGACGCGGCCAATCCCATGCATATTGTATGGACTTCTGGTCGTACAAATTGCATAGTATCATAAATGGCTACTCCGGGTATTACCCATCCACCAGGGGAGTTTATAAATAAATAAAGATCTTTGGTCTCATCCTCGATACTGAGATATACCATAAGACCAATAAGTTGATTCGAGATCTCGCTATCAACCTCTTGGCCTAAAAAAAGTAATCTTTCTCGATAAAGTCGGTTGAATAGG